CTGTCGAATGGCCTGTTCTCCCCGGTCGGAATAGGCGGGTCAATTCCTTCCCTTAGAACCGTACTTGAGGGTTTCCTACCTCATACGGCTCGACAGTCAATTCTTTTGGTGTCCCATTTTTTTACCCTACCATATATCCAATTTAATGAGATTTCTCATGGATCTATCGATTTGTCTCGGGTTAACCAAAAGAGGTTAATTAGATGAGTTTCAAACTTTAATTTGGATTAAATTAATAATAAGTTTTATCTTTTCTCCCACCTTCAGAAAAATAAAGCATAGGCGTTTCGGGACTATCGTCCGTTAGATTTTTCTGAAAGGTAACTATCTCGGTTTCATATCATAGAGAAATTTATATAGAATCCTTGAAAAAGACTTCTTCCTCATAAAAAAGACTTACTGTCTTTGGGATCTAATGCTACACCGCTGCTCAATAACTTAGGGGATCGGCTCTATTACATAAGTTGATTCCTAATTTTTATCTCATATCATGACATAAATAAGCAGTTCTTATTTATTGTATCGGCCCAAAATCTCGCTAATTGATCTTTACGGTGCTTCATCTATCAATTAGATCCTTTATCCATAGAATAAAGTATCTAGGCATATATATTTCTTCATATTTCGACTTCTATGAAGTTTATTTTTTGTTGTTACAGCTGATAAAAATCGTTTTTTGGACGATGCAATATGTAGAAAGCCTATTTTTTTCTAGTATTTTATTTACTAGCGTATTTATTTACTAACGTATTTGCTCTTTCTTTCCTTTTTTTATTTCTATAGTGGAGATAGTCGCACGTAATGACAGATCACAGCCATATTATTAAAAGCTTGTGGTAAGAACGGGTTTCGTTCTAGTGCTCGAAAATAATATTCTAAAGCTTTTGTATGTTCTCCGTTACTTGTGTAGATAAGGCCTATGTTATAGAGTATATAACTTCGATCATAGGGATCAATTTCTAGTCGCATAGCTTCATAATAATTCTGTAAGGCTTCCGCATAATTTCCTTCGGATTGAGCCGACATCCGTTACGGTCGTCATTCGATTCAAAGAATTCTCCGTTCCAAAACCGTACGTGAGATTTTCACCTCATACGGCTCCTCCTTTATGTGCATAATGAGAATAATCCATGGAATTAAAAAAAAAGTCGAAATATTGTCATTATGAACTGAGCGGGGCTAATGTTTTTACAAGAAATCTCTAGCCAACCCTCTTGCAAAAGATCTTTTCTTAACATCAAGCGTGTTCGTACTAGATAAAAAAGTAAACTCCAACGATTTCTTTGTTCTCAACGCTCCTTAATTTCCAGGAATTAGTCACTTCAACAATCTTCGATGGTTATATGGGTATCCAAAGTACGAACAAGATGGATGTTTGTTGTCCCAACCATTTCTCTTAGTTCCGATCCCGATAAGGAAAGGGAATCATTTATAACAAAGTTTTCGTGTTGTTGATTCCTAGGTGTAGTGCTTCTTCCTCTATGCCGCCTATTGGTACTAGTGTAGTAGGGTTGACCCACAATACAGACCCATAGGTGTAACCTTTCGCTCAATACTCGAATCAACAATTGAAGCATCTGAGGTTGCATTAATCGGGGATACACGACAGAAGGAATTGCTTTATTTATAAACTTCACCTTCAACAAGCGTAGATTTCTTTTTTTTCAATAGTCTTTTTTTTTTCTATTCTGAATCATGTGTCTTTTTCCTAAGACTGAGAGCGGTAAAGTAAATAAAGTAAAAAAAAAAATAGATATAATAATAATCAAATCGCACCATCTCTGTAATAAGTAAATGCCTCTTTTTCTCCTGAGGTTGTCGGAATTATTCGTAATAAGATATTGGCTACGATTGAAAAGGTCTTATCAATAAGATTTCCATTTATCCGCGATCTAGGCATAGGTAGCAATCCATTCTATAACTCTTTTCATTACCCCTCGTGAGAAAATAAAATGATCTCACAAACAAAGGAAGTGTACAGTACGAAATAACATAAAAGCAGACCCATTCCATTTTTTTTTTTTTTTTTTTAAATATAGCCCTCTACTTTACTTCAATTTTTTTGGCGGGAATCAAGAAAAAAAAAAAGAAATATTTGAATCCTATTTGATTTTGATTTCATCCAAATTCATTAGTACATTAGTATAAGAATAAAGTATAAAAATCAAAAGAATTATTCCGATTTCATCGAAGTTGAAGAATCAAAAAATTTATCCTACGGATTAGGATAGATTAGCAAAATTAGAGAAGTTTTGATTAAATTATGATCAAAAGAGGAAAAATAATCGAATAATCGTTCTATGATGAAAATAGAATAACTGTCCTTTTTTGTGTTTTGTGCATAGCGGGTATACAACATATAATCAAATATAAAAATCCCTTAGAGGATTTATGAATTTGTAATAGATTTACGGAGCAAGAGGTTGTTGTTGAGAGATCTAAAACTGGAAAAGAATTTTTGAATTCTTATAGAAATGGTAGAAATGGGAAATTAGAGTCT